ATCTCCCGAGAACCTCCTTTTTTTTTACTATGAATCCCTGTTGGATCGGATTCTAACGAATCCTTAGGGAACTCGTAAGAAACTCTTTATTATAAGATAAGGACGGGAGAACAAGAATAAAAAAGCGGATTATCATACATATATTTTGTGTAGAAAGATGAATAGGTACACTTATTTAGTTCTACATTCCTTGCACTTATTATATACTTATAATAAATATACTTATCATAAGATATATTTCTAACAAGTACAAATATTAAATCGAGGCACCTATTCTATGACAGATTTCAATTTACCCTCTATTTTTGTGCCTTTAGTGGGCCTAGTATTTCCGGCAATTGCAATGGCTTCTTTATCTCTTCATGTTCAAAAAAACAAAATTGTTTAGATCCGATGGGATCAAATCTCATCAATTTATTTTAACACTTGGACTTGGATCATAATACAGATATCTTTTAGTGGAATAGGGTACGGTACGACATGTGACTCCCTCCGAGCACAAATAAAAAAGCTGTTATTGTTATGCATGCAGATCCATGATATATGGATAAATGCATGTATATTATATGTGGGTATAGCTGTTTTTGTTTTCAAATAGATCAGCGAATATCTGAAATAGAAAGTCAATGTATCTATATGTATGTAGATATACATAGTGGGATCATATGAAGGGGATGTTATTATTTTATATCTAACCAATTCGATGAATTACTCCTAATGGTTTACATCATAATAGTGCTAGTTGATGAGAGTTACTTCGGGATCAAAACAAAAAAAGTAAAGTCAAATTCATTTGGCTTATTCTATTCTCTCAATTCCAATAGAATGCAACTGGATCGAGTATGAACTGGCAATCCGAACGTATATGGATAGAACTTATAACGGGGTCTCGAAAAACAAGTAATTTCTGCTGGGCCTGTATCCTTTTTTTAGGTTCACTAGGATTCTTATTGGTTGGAACTTCCAGTTATCTTGGTAGGAATCTGATATCCGTATTTCCCTCTCAGGAAATCCTTTTTTTTCCCCAAGGAATCGTGATGTCTTTCTATGGGATCGCTGGTCTGTTCATTAGTTCCTATTTGTGGTGCACAATTTCGTGGAATGTAGGTAGTGGTTATGATCTTTTTGATAGAAAAGAAGGAATAGTGTGTATTTTTCGTTGGGGATTTCCTGGAATAAATCGTCGCATCTTCCTTCGATTCCTTATGAGAGATATCCAGTCAATCAGAATGGAAGTTAAAGAGGGTCTTTATCCTCGTCGTGTCCTTTATATGGAAATCAGAGGCCAGGGAGCCATTCCCTTGACTCGTACCGATGAGAATTTTACTCCACGAGAAATTGAACAAAAAGCTGCTGAATCGGCCTATTTCTTGCGCGTACCAATTGAAGTATTTTGAAATGAACTGAAGAATGAATGCTTTCTCCGCATGAGGGAAGGAACTCAGGAATCCCCTTTTTAATATAACTGAAGTTTCTTCGGAACGTTTATTCGAGCAAAACATGTTCGATTCTATTTCCCCCGTTCCGTTGGTAATACCGTTGTGTTGTGGCCCATAGAATAAAGCAGGCGGACGAATACGGAACAACCATAATAAGAAGCTATTTTTATCCACCAAAACAAAAACTCTTTTTTTTACATATGGAACTAAACTCAATTCTTTCATACTAGTAACAAATCTAATAAGTATGTATTCATCACACATATCAGAACATTTCGGAATACAGTATAGAATTCATCTTTTTAGGACCAATATTTTGAATTGATACGTTAGATACAGATGGATCGTATCTCGTAAATTATCTCTCTTTCGTCAATCGATGTTTCTTTTTTTTTATCCTTTCTTTTGCTCCTTGATGACCAAACGATTGGATCTCTCATAACTATTCAATTTCTCTCTTGTTTTGCCACCCATTTCGGATTTCATCATCAATATTCTTCAGAAATATCCCCTCAATTATTCCTGGGCTGTGGGTAGCCAGTGAAACATTTCGAAATAATTGATTGATCCAGGGGGAGTTCTTTCGTCTCGAAATCCGAATAATATTCATTACTTCAAGTGGTTTTTCGGGCATTCATCGAAAGGAACAAATGAAGATACAATTGGTTCGAATTTGACCAATTGAGATATCTGGGAACTTGATTATTTCTTCATTCGAAACGGACCTTTATTCTATTTCTATATTCTTTCTAGATCCAAGGACTAAACAATTCAAAAAAAAAAGAAGGAATAGATCCGATCCATAGGTTCCATACCTTGTTATAGAACTCATGCTTCATAGAAATATCGGATCAGATAGAGTCGGCGAATGAAGCAGTTTCATTAACAATTTACAGAACAGATTAAAAGTGCCAAAAAAGAAAGCATTGACTCCCCTCCCATATCTTGCATCTATAGTCTTTTTGCCCTGGTGGATCTCTCTCTCATTTAATAAAAGTCTGGAACCTTTAGTTACTAATTGGTGGAATACAAGGCAATCCGAAACTTTTTTGAATGATATTCAAGAGAAGAACGTTCTAGAAAGATTCATAGAATTAGAACAACTATTCTTGTTGGACGAAATGATAAAGGAGTACCCGGAGACACAGATACAAAAGCTTCGTATAGGAATCCACAAAGAAACAATACAATTGGTCAAAATGCACAATGAAGATCATATCCATATAATTTTGCATTTCTCGACAAATATAATCTGTTTTGCTATTCTAAGTGGTTATTCTATTCTGGGTAATGAAGAACTTGTCATTCTTAATTCTTGGGTTCAGGAATTCCTCTATAACTTAAGCGACACAATAAAAGCTTTTTCTATTCTTTTATTAACTGATTTATGTATCGGATTCCACTCGCCCCATGGTTGGGAACTAATGATTGGTTCGGTCTACAAAGATTTTGGATTTGCTCATAACAATCAAATTATATCTGGTCTTGTTTCCACTTTTCCAGTCATTCTAGATACAATTTTGAAATATTGGATCTTCCATTATTTAAATCGTGTATCTCCTTCACTTGTAGTGGTTTATCATTCAATGAATGAATGAAGAACTCATTTGATCTGCCGATATCAATCAAATCCGAATGGTACTTCGTACATAAACAAACCATTTTTAATCTGACTCACTCTTTATACTTCTACCCGTCTAAGGGATTCCCCCTCCAGTACAATGGCAGAATCGTGGATAGGGAACTATACTAGCTACCTACCTAATTTATTGTAGAAATTTCCGGGATCAATAATTGGACTATGCAAAATAGAAATACCTTTTCTTGGGTAAAGGAACAGATGACTCGATTCATTTCCGTATCGATCATGATATATGTCATAACTCGGACATCTATTTCAAATGCATATCCCATTTTTGCGCAGCAGGGTTATGAAAATCCACGAGAAGCAACTGGGCGTATTGTATGCGCCAATTGCCATTTAGCTAATAAGCCCGTGGATATTGAGGTTCCACAAGCTGTGCTTCCTGATACTGTATTTGAAGCAGTTGTTAGAATCCCTTATGATATGCAACTGAAACAAGTTCTTGCTAATGGGAAAAAGGGGGCTTTGAATGTGGGGGCTGTTCTTATTTTACCCGAGGGATTCGAATTAGCTCCCCCCGATCGTATTTCTCCCGAGATGAAAGAAAAGATAGGCAATCTGTCTTTTCAGAGTTATCGCCCCACTAAAAGAAATATTCTTGTGGTAGGTCCTGTTTCTGGTCAGAAATATAGTGAAATCGTCTTTCCCATTCTTTCCCCGGACCCTGCTACTAAGAAAGACGTTCACTTCTTAAAGTATCCCATATATGTAGGTGGGAACAGGGGAAGAGGTCAGATTTATCCCGATGGGAACAAGAGTAACAATACAGTCTATAATGCTACAGCAGCAGGTATAGTAAGCAGAATAGTACGTAAAGAAAAAGGGGGGTATGAAATAACCATAGCTGACGCATCGGATGGACACCAAGTGGTTGATATTATACCTCCAGGACCAGAACTTCTTGTTTCAGAGGGTGAATCTATCAAGCTTGATCAACCATTAACGAGTAATCCCAATGTGGGTGGATTTGGTCAGGGAGATGCAGAAATAGTACTTCAAGATCCATTACGTGTCCAAGGTTTGTTGTTCTTCTTGGCATCTGTTATTCTGGCACAAATCTTTTTGGTTCTAAAAAAGAAACAGTTTGAGAAGGTTCAATTGTCCGAAATGAATTTCTAGATCCACGGATTCATCAAGCTGGTAAAAAGAGCCGAATTGTTGTGATCGATGCAATTATGTATGATTCAAAAAAATCATGGAAAATGTTTTGCTTGCTTTGTTTATACTGTTTTTCTGCGAGATGCCGGAAATTGCTTGTATCCCATTCCTAGCAATAGTATGTATATTGCGAAGAAGACTACTTGATCCCCCCTTCTTTTTTTCAATCAGGGAGTGTTGTGACTATGCTAGGCCTCCCATTGGCAGATTGTAAATGCCATGTAATGCATCAATAGTTTTTTTGTACCTAATAGAATCGAATTCGAATAGATAATAGGCATAAGTAGGAGGAGAATACACGCGGATAAATGAAAGGAACAAATGATTCTAGGAGGGATTACTCGTCTTCCTAATCTTCCACACAAGAAAAGGGTGGAAAATTCCTTTTCTTGTGTGGAAATAATAATGATTCTTGATCCTGTTCGTCAAAGATTACTATTTATTTGATTTTCCAGTTCTATCGGAACTCGTTTGTTTCGATTCATAAGAAGTAGTGGACAAACAAAAAAAGGGGTGGGAGTAACTTACTGAGCAAATAAAACTTCTTCAACGAACTTATAAAAAAAGTAAAAAAAGAAAATTTTAACCGTGATGAGATAATCAATAAGGATTGGGATATGTGCAAAAATCCAAGATTTCATCTGGAGCATTAAGAGTCTTTTTTTTGCTTGAAATTTTCTTTTTTCTTTTTCTAGAGTAAGATTAGTATCGAAATGATTTGCAGGATGTCTCATCTATAGAAATCCATATTGTGTCAT